AATAATCCAAAAATTGCAATAGAAAAATAATCCAGAAATTGCAATAGAAAAGAAAAAGAGAGGTTTGAGATGATTTTTCAATCTTTTATACTGGATAATCTAGTATTCTTATGCATGAAGATAATTAATTCGATAGTTGTGGTCGGACTCTATTATGGATTTCTGACCACATTTTCCATAGGGCCCTCTTATCTCTTCCTTCTTCGAGCTAGGCTTGTGGAAGAAGGGACCGAGAAGAAAGTATCAGCAACAACTGGGTTTATTACGGGACAGCTCATAATGTTCATATCGATCTATTATGCGCCTTTGCATTTAGCATTGGGTAGACCCCATATAATAACTGTCATAGCTCTACCCTATCTTTTATTTCAGTTCTTCGGCAATAATCACAAAAACTTTTTGAATTATGGATACAAGAATCCAAATTCAATACGTAATTTTAGTATTCAAAGAATCTTCTTTCAGAATCTGATTTTTCAGTTATTAAACCCCTTTTTTTTACCAAGTTCAATATTAATATGCAACAATATTAGGAAATAAAAAATACCAAATTAGTATAAAGATTACTATATAGAATATATACAATAAAATATACGAAGAAATTCGCCCGCCTCCTACATATTTGATAATCTCTCCCATAAAAAAACTTGTAATACCTATTCCATTCGGAATTCCATCAATTATTTTTTTATCAAAAAAATAATTGAATTTGACTAATTTTCTTACACTCGTAATTAAAGATATATCATAAAAAAGATCTATATAACCACGATTAGATGACCAATCATATATGACATTTTGAAAATTATCAGCAACTTTGTTATTAAGAACACTTTTTTCAAATAAATTTAATAAATTCAAATTTTGTAAATATGAATAAACCGGTTTGTAAAAAAAAGACGCTATAAATATTCCTAAAAAAGTTAGAATCACCGAAAAAGTAGCGTTGGTCAAAAATTCATACCAATCCACAAAATATTGTGAATTTTTATGTAAAAGGTCTATAAACGGAATTAACAATTTTGATAATATATCCAAATCTATTCCTTTGTAGCTGAAAGAAATTCCTATGGTCCCAACGAATAAAGTAAAGAGCACTAAAACAAGCATAGAAAATCGCATAGTATTGTCCGATTCATTAGGATATAAATAAGCAGTTTTTTTAGTGCCAAAATAGTTAATATCAAAAAAAAGACAGGTTATGTTTTTGACATTTTGATTAATGCGATGTGGATATATCTTCCGGATAAAAAAAGACGTCATTTCATTATTTTTCATTCTTAGTAAAGCTAAGAAAAAATTTTTGTCTTTTAATTTCTGTTTTACTTCTTTCTTCCCCCATAAAGATATTGAATAAAATGAACTATTTTTTTTTCCATTGAAATTTAAAAAATGAACGTTTAAATATCCTTCAAAAACAAGTAAATAGATCCGAAACATATAAAATGCAGTCAATCCTGCTGTACAATAAGCTATTATTGCAAAAATGGGTGAATACAACCAACTATCATTAAGAATCTCATCCTTAGACCAAAAACAGGCAAAAGGTGGAATACCACAAAGAGAAAGCGTACCCACTAAAAAAGAAGTTTTTGTAATTGGTACATGTTTTGTTAAACCGCCCATAAGAACCATATTTTGACTTTTAGCTGGAGAATATCCGACAAGAGCTTCCATTGAATGAATAATGGATCCAGATCCTAAAAACAACAATGCTTTTGAATAAGCATGAGTAATCAAATGAAATAAAGCGGCTCGATAAGATCCCATACCGAGAGCTAACATCATATAACCCAATTGAGACATTGTGGAATAAGCCAAATTTTTCTTAATATCTTGTTGAGCAATAGCTAAGGTAGCTCCTAATACTACCGTTATTATACCTATAAAAGCTATTGCGTTCATTATTGCCGGTAGAACTATGAAAAGAGGAAAAAGTCGAGCTACAAGAAAAATTCCCGCGGCTACCATAGTAGCAGCATGTATAAGGGCGGAAATTGGAGTAGGCCCTTCCATAGCATCTGGTAGCCATACATGAAGAGGAAATTGGGCGGATTTAGCGACTGAGCCACAAAATAGCAAGAGGGCAAACAAAGTAACAAAAAAAATATTCAATTCATTTTTATAAATCAAGTTATTTATTATTTGAAACAAATCCCGAAATTCCAAACTACCCGTTATCCAATAAAGACCTAAAATTCCCAATAATAAACCAAAATCCCCGACACGATTAGTTACAAATGCTTTTTGACAAGCATTTGCTGCAATAGGACGTGTGAACCAAAAGCCTATTAATAAATAAGAACACATTCCAACCAATTCCCAAAAAACATAAATTTGTATCAAATTGGAACTTGTAACTAATCCCAACATTGAAATATTAAAAAGAGTCAGATAAGCAAAAAATCTCAAATATCCTTGATCATGAGACATATAATTATCACTATAAATAAGAACCAGAATGCCAACAGTAGTAATTAATATTGACATAATAGAAGTAAGTGAATCGATCAAGTACCCAAACTCTAAAGAAAGATCATTATTTATGGTCCAAGACCAGATATATTGATAAAAAGAACTATTATTGATTTGATGAATAGACAAATCAAGCGAAAACACCATAACTATAGTTAACAATAAAATACTAGGAAAAGCCCACATACGGCGAAGATTTTTGGTTGCTGTCGGAAAAAGTAGAAGTCCCACTCCTATTAACATAGGAACTGGAAATGGAATAAAAGGTATGATCCATGAATATTGATGTGTATATTCCATACAATAAACAAAAAAATTCTGATTCTAATGAATTTTGTTTCTTATTCGTCGGTTTTTTTTTATCTTTTTTGTAAAGAAGGGGTTCGGTTAATAAAAAGTAAACATAGAATTAATTAAAATAGAATGATCTATTATTAATTATTCTGAATCTTTGTACAATATACAATATATATATATATTTTTCAAAAACATTACTTCGTTTTTTTAACTAATTTAGTATTTTTTATTACAATAAACAATATCGATGTTTGGAAAACTTTAGAAAAAGTATTATAATATTCAATGTTTTACTTGAAATATTAAAAAAATGCGAATTAAAATAAATAAAATATATGGTTAATTAAAGATAAATATATTTTCATAAAAATGTCTTTCACATCGAATTCTATAACAATCAAAAACGATACTAATTACATGGCAGTTCCAAAAAAGCGCACTTCTATATCAAAAAAAAGGATTCGGAACACTTTATGGAAAAAGAAGGGATATTTTACAACATTGAAAGCTTTTTCATTAGCGCAATCTATTTTTACGGGGAATTCAAAAAGCTTTTTTTGTAACAAATACAAACGTTAGAATAATTTCAATTAACTAGATTCAACGAATATTTTTAAATACAAAAAGAAATACGAATATAAATTTAATATATAATCTAATATAGTATAATATTTCTTTAGGATATTTACATTATATCTATATATCTATCTATATATAGATAGATATATAGATATATTTCTAATAGATTCTAAGGGAATTCTTTAAAATTCTTTTATTTAATGTTTAGTAAACAAATATTAGATTTTAATTGATTCTTTGAATCTCGACAATCGACTAAAAATTTGTTATTATGATTTCGAGTAAGCCGCTATGGTGAAATTGGTAGACACGCTGCTCTTAGGAAGCAGTGCTAGAGCATCTCGGTTCGAGTCCGAGTAGCGGCATGACATCTTATCTTCTAAAAAATAGGTCCTATAATGAACTCCATTCTTATTTCTATTCCTAGTATTTAGATTTTTTCATTATATATGGTATTTTCAAGTTTAGAACATATATTAACTCATATATCGTTTTCGGTCGTATCTATTTTAATTTCAATTCATTTGATAACCTTATTATTTGTCAATGAAATCATAGGATTATCTGATTCGTCCAAAAAAGGCATGATAATCACTTTTTTTTGTATAACAGGATTGTTAGTTACTCGTTGGGTTTTTTCAGGCCATTTACCATTTAGTGATTTATATGAATCATTAATATTTCTTTCATGGACTTTTTCCATTTTTTATATGGTTCCTTGCTTCAAAAAACCTAAAAACGACTATTTAAATACAATAATAACACCAAGTGTTATTTTTACCCAAGGCTTTGCTACTTCGGGTCTTTTAACCAAAATGCATGAATCCTTAATATTAGTACCTGCTTTACAGTCCCATTGGTTAATGATGCACGTAAGTATGATGATATTGGGTTATGCAACTCTTTTATGCGGATCATTATTATCAGTGGCTATTTTAGTCATTACATTTCAAGAACTCATACAAATTCTTGGTAAAAGCAAAAATTTCTATTTTTTAAATGAATCATTTTCTTTTGCTGAAATCAAATACATGAATATGACTGATAAAAATAATGTTTTACAAAAAACTTCTTTTTTGTCTTATAGAAATTATTATAGATCTCAATTTCTTCAACAATTGGATCGTTGGGGTTACCGTACTATTAGTCTAGGTTTTATCTTTTTAACGATAGGTATTATTTCAGGAGCAGTATGGGCTAATGAGGCATGGGGATCATATTGGAATTGGGATCCAAAGGAAACTTGGGCTTTTATTACTTGGACTATATTCGCTATTTATTTACATACTAGAAAAAATAAAAAATTAGAAGATATAAATTCTTCAATAGTTGCCTCCATGGGTTTTCTTATAATTTGGGTATGTTATTTAGGGATAAATCTTTTAGGAATAGGACTACATAGTTATGGTTCATTTACACCTAATTGAATTAAAATAAGTAAAGAACTTCCCAAATACAAATATAGAAAACATAATATATTATATATAAAATAACAAATAAAACTTCGAATAAAATGATTGAGAACCCTTTGAATAGTGATTCAAGGGGTTCTCAAAACACCAAATATATTCAATTAGAATTCAAATTCATTTTAATGGAATTAATATAATACAAAAGAAATATAGGTTTTTGTATTGTGCCTAGGATTTTTTTTTTTTTTATTTTCATTTATTCGTGAAAACTCTCTATAAAAAATTAGATAGAATAGCTTCAACCTTGTCAGCCGAAAATGAAAAAATAAAATCTGGATAAATGCCAATACTTATTACGGGTATAAGGATAGAAATTGAAATAAATAATTCTCGTGGCCCCGAATCAAAAAAATAAGAATTTGGTGTATTAAAAAGCTTGTATCCATAGAACATTTGACGTAAGATAGATAATAAATAAATAGGAGTTAATATCATTCCAATTGCTGTTACAAAAGTTATTAGTATTTTTGTGATTAAAAGATATTTTTGGCTGGTAATTATTCCCAATAAGACTATCAATTCTGCAACAAAACCGCTCATGCCTGGCAATGCAAGAGAAGCCATCGATAAGATAGTGAAAACCGTGAATATTTTTGGCATTGGGATAGCCATTCCACCCATTTCGTCGAGATAAAGAAGACGTAGTCTATCATAACTAGTTCCCGCCAAGAAAAAAAGCGCAGCGCCAATAAATCCGTGAGATATTATTTGTAAAATAGCCCCGTTGAGACCTGTATCGCTTATCGAACCAATTCCTAAAATTAAGAAACCCATATGAGATACTGAGGAATAAGCTATTCTTTTTTTTAAATTGCGTTGACCAAGAGATGTTAAAGCTGCATAGATTATTTGAATTGAACCTAATAGCATTAACCAGGGAGAAAATATAGAATGAGCGCGAGATAATAATTCCATATTAATTCGAACCAATCCATATGCTCCCATTTTTAATAATATTCCGGCTAAAAGCATACAAGTGCTATAATGTGCCTCTCCGTGGGTGTCTGGTAACCATGTATGTAAGGGTATAATTGGTGATTTGACAGCAAAAGCAATAAGAAACCCGATATAGAATATTATTTCCAGCGCCACGGGATATGATTGATTAGTTAATGATTCGAAATTTAATGTTGGTTCATTAGAGCTATAGAAACTCATACCCAGAATTCCTAGTAATAGAAAAACAGAACTTCCCGCAGTGTACAAAATAAACTTGGTAGCTGAATACAAACGTTTTTTTCCACCCCACATAGATAAAAGTAGATAAACGGGAATTAATTCTAATTCCCACATGATGAAAAAAAGTAAAATGTCTTGAGAAGAAAATGTTCCTATTTGACCACTATACATTGCTAACATCAGGAAATAGAATAATTTGGATTCTCGAGTAACCGGCTGAGCCGCTAACGTAGCTAACGTAGTGATAAATCCCGTTAATAAAATGGGTCCTAGAGAGAGTCCATCTATTCCGAATCTCCAGTAAAAGTCAAAAAAATTGATCCATTTATAATTTTCTGTCAATTGGATTAGTGGATCATCCAGTTTGAAATGATAACAAAATACATAGGCTGTTATAAGGAGATCAATTAAACATATACAAATAGTATACCATTTAATTACCTTATTTCCTTTATGGGGAAATAAGAAAATTAAGGAACCCCCGACTATTGGCAAAATTACAACTGTTGTTAACCAAGGAAAATAATTCGTGATAAAAATAAGATATACTTAGACTAGAAAAACCCGCGCTCAAAATAAAAAAGGAAATCTTTTTTTTTTTTTATTTTGAGCGCGGGTTTTTGCCAGTAAAAAAACGTACTTGTGTGCGGTTCTTTTTGAAACGTATCAATAAGCTAGACCCATGCTTCGAGTTGTTTCATGCCATAAATAAACTCTAACACTTAAGAAATCCGTCGGACAGGCGGATTCACACCTCTTACAACCAACACAGTCTTCTGTTCTTGGGGCAGAAGCAATTTGTTTAGCTTTACATCCGTCCCAAGGTATCATTTCTAATACATCCGTTGGGCAGGCTCGGACACATTGAGTACATCCTATACATGTATCATAAATCTTTACTGAATGTGACATTGGATCCTAATCCTTGAACATAAAAAATTCAACATTTTCAATCTAGTAAACTCGTAAACGAATTTATATATATATTAGATACCAGATGAATCAATGATTTATAAGAATTTTGCTAATCAAAATCTACTTCTAGATTAATTAATAAAAAGAGAATAGAACCAAGATACTTTGATTTCTTATCTTTGTTTTCGCAAACATGATTCTAATTTATATATTATATATGCTAATTTGAATTGATTAATAGTACACACTAAATATAAATTCTACTTTTTTTATTTTTTATGGGTAATATTATTTATTCAACAAATTTGATTGATTGATACGGGTTGATTTTCTATTACGATAAATTGAGGAAACAATAGCCGGTCCGATAGCTGCTTCAGCAGCTGCAATAGCTATAACAAAAATTGAAAAAATATTTCCTTTTAATTGTCGACTATCAAAAAAATCAGAAAAGGTTACGAGATTTATATTAACTGCATTCAGTATAAGTTCAAGACACATAAGGGCTCTAACCATATTCCGGCTCGTGATCAACCCATATATACCTATAGAAAATAAATAGGCACTCAAAACAAGTGCATGCTCGAATATCATTGACCAACTCCTTATCAATTTTTATTCATTTCGATATGAACAACAAGAATTCAACGAATTTTCTTGACTAATATAATAAGTCTACAACAAAATAATGTATTCGCAATAAAAAAAAGATTTTATACAGAAATATTCGTTTTCATTGACATAGAATTCAACAAAAATAAATGTGATAAAATCTAACAAAAAAATTGAATTTTGGTTTAGATTATTAGTTCTAAAAATTTCTTATTGGCGAGCCACGACAATTGCACCTATCAAAGCAACTAAAAGGATTATTGAAATTAGTTCAAATGGAAGAAAAAAATCTGTTGATAAATGAATTCCAATTTGTTGACTAGTACTTATCAAATCTTGCTCTATAATCTGATTGGGTCTTGTAGTCCAAATAATCCCGTGCCATGATGTATCTAGAATAGTAGTTATTAATGAAACAAAGATACTTGTACAAACCATCAAAGTAATTCCATCCCCAACGGTCCAAAGACTAAAATCTTGGTAATATTCCGAACCATTCATAAACATCACCGCAAATATTATTAAAACATTTATAGCGCCCACATAAATAAGTAGTTGTGATGCAGCTACAAAATGGGAGTTTGATAAAATATAGAATAAAGATATACAAACAAGAACTAGGCCCAATGAAAAAGCAGAAAAAATTGGATTCGTAAATAATACTACTCCCAAACTTCCTAATATAAGACCCGATCCAAGAAAGACTAAAAGAAAATCATGTAGCGGTTCGGGCAAATCCATTCTATGTAAAATAAGAGATAAATAAATCGAAATTTCATGACCTTATTGATATGACCAGGAAAAAAACTTATTAAATACTAAAATTATCTCCGCATTGAATTCCACCAACTCCTAACAGAAGAGGTGTGAGTTGGTATAGGTACAGTTGTTATAGGATCAATGTCATTTAATTCTTTTCTTTATGTGAAAGAGTAATTTCAAAATAAACGAATATATATATATCCGTATTTTATTATTTTTATATTTTATATAAGTATTCTATTATTTTCGTTTTTAGAAGAATTTTATAAATAATTAATTGAATTTTATTTGAATTGTTCTAATTGTATAATCATCAATTACTGACACTGGTAAACGGCCCAAAGCAATTTGATTATAATTTAATTCGTGGCGATCATAAGTTGAAAGTTCATACTCTTCGGTCATTGATAAACAATTTGTTGGACAATACTCAATACAGTTACCACAAAATATACAGATTCCGAAATCAATACTATAATTAAGCAACTGTTTCTTTCGAATATCAGTTTCTAGTTTCCAATCAACAACGGGTAGATCGATGGGACATACACGAACACATACTTCACAAGCAATGCATTTATCAAATTCAAAATGTATTCGACCGCGGAAACGTTCTGATGATATTATTTTTTCATAAGGATATTGAATAGTTACGGGTAACCTATTTGCGTGAGATAGGGTAATCGTGAAACCTTGACCAATGTACCTTGCAGCTCGGACTGTTTGTTGACTATAATTTATGAATCCAGTTACCATAAGGAACATATCATGAATATCTCTGAATATTTTTTTTCTTTCTCTTGTTTGACACAAGTTATGAATATATAAGGTCCACTTTTTTTTTACAGTGAAAACAGTTGAGACGAAGTTGTTAATAATAGATTGCCGAGAGAAATGGGTAAAAGAAATTTCCACCCAAGATTTAATAATTGATCTATTCTTAGCCTAGGCAAAGTCCATCTTGTTGCGATAGAAAGGAATAAGAATAAATAAGTTTTAGCTAGTGTAATAAAGATACCAATTATCGTTACAAAAACTCCATATGTTTGATTTATTTCAAAAAAGTCAGAAACGAATATGTATGGAATAGATATATTTGAACCACCCAAGTAAAGAACTGTTACAAATAAGGAAGAAATGAATAGGTTTAAATAGGAAGCAACATAAAATAAACCAAATTTGATACCTGAGTATTCGGTTTGATAACCCGCTACTAGTTCTTCTTCCGCTTCCGGTAAATCAAAAGGTAATCTTTCACATTCTGCTAGGGAAGAGATTAGAAAAACAATGAAACCCATAGGTTGACGCCACAAATTCCATCCCCAAAAACCATATTTTGATTGTGCATCAACTATATCAACTGTACTTAAACTGTTAGATAATCCTAGTCGGTGATAACATTACTGTTACCATCTCTATTACAGAACCGTACATGAGATTTTCACCTCATACGGCTCCCTTAAAGCCTTAAAAAAATTTAAGGACCGGTCCGATTATTTATCCCTTGATATATCTCTAAGATAGATAATATTCGATTTTATCGGACGGTTCCGAATTAGACCTATTGAATTCTGTCTGTTCTAAATAAAGAAATTTTAAAATAAATACATTTAATAAAGAAAAAATAAAATACATTTTAACATTTCTTTAAATAAATAAAAAATACAAAAAGTACTTCTGAATTGATCTCATCCTTTAAAAAATTCAAATTTAAATTGGTTGAGTAATAACTTAATTCTTCCATAAAATACTCTTTTCAAATTATCAATAACTCCCTCATCATTTTCGATTACGAAAAAGAATTATACATGTTCATTTTTTAAATTATGACATGAATTCTATCTATATAAATATGGATATAAGACAAAAAAGAAAAGGGGGGTCTCTTTTTTTTTCGTTCTTATCCTAGTCTTTTTTGTGCAAGTAAAAGAAAAGGGGACTTCCAAAAATTAAAGGATTATTTCGTTTCTGATAGTTATTTATTTAATCGATGGATGGAAGTATACTCTGGATCGGAATTATGGGGAGTACTGCCTTATTTTTTCTACCAACGGAAAGCCCCAATTAGTATTCTTTTTCTATTTTACATAAATATAAAAGTTCTTTTGGATATTTTTTAAAATATACGTTACTAATCCTTTGTGTATTTTGGTGTTTCTAATCATCCATTGATTTTTTATTAATCCCTTATTTATGTTATTTATGTTAATATATGTATGCTAATTCATACAAATGAATCATATTTAAAATTAAAAAAGGGTTGGTCTTTTACGCCCGCTTCAAGACAGGATGACTAATCAACCAACCTTGGGAAAAACAATAACTTCTACCTATAATTTAAAATTTAATTCATTTTTTTTTCACTTAATTCTTATACATAGAAAATGAGACTCAATATTTTTACTGCAATTTAAAATCATCATTTTTTCTATTAACTATAAGTAATATAGTATTCTATAAATTATATTCAAAAGAAGCTGTTTTATTGCACTCATATAACTATCTGATTAAATTCTTCAATTCGAATCCGAAAAATAATAAAAAAAAAAGAAATTAAATAGATATATATTCCATTTATTTTCTGACTTTACTACAAAGTACTATAAAGAGAGGGGTATAGCAAATAGTATCAAAAAATTTCTGTCTCAACGAATCGCACGTAGAGATATCGATAACACACATAGAGTTAATGGTATTTCATAACTAATCGATTGAGCAGCTGCTCGTAGACCACCCAAAAAGGAATATTTATTATTTGACCCATATCCTGACATAAGAAGTCCAATGGGAGCAATACTCGAAATAGCAATCCATAAAAAAACACCAATATTCAGATCAGATAAAACAAAGTTATAGCCAAAAGGAATTACTGAATAGCTTATTATAATGGATATGACTGATATAGATGGTCCTATACTGAATAAACGAATATCTCCTCTAGATGGAATAAGATTCTCTTTGAAAAGTAATTTTGTTCCGTCTGCTAGAGCTTGAAGAACTCCAAAAGGACCTGTGTATTCAGGTCCAATACGTTGTTGTATCCCTGCGGATATTTCCCTTTCTAACCATACAATTGCTAGTACACTTATCGTAATTCCCAATATAAGAATCAAAATAGGGGCAAATACCCATATAATTCCATATATCTCTTTAAAATATTCCAATTTGAAAAAAAAATGGATATCTTGTATTTCTGTTAAATAAATTATCATTTCAACGATCAACTTCTCCCATAATAATATCTATGCTACCTAGTATTGTCATAATATCGGCCAATTTCATTCTTTTAACTAATTGAGGAAGAATTTGCAAATTGATAAAACCTGGCGGACGAATTTTCCATCTCCAAGGAAAACCATTTTGATCCCCTATTAGAAAAATTCCCAATTCTCCCTTGGGGGCTTCAATTCTTACATAAAGTTCTTGTTTTGGCAATTCAAAAGTCGGAGACGGTTTTTTACTAATAAATCGATACTCAAACTCATTCCATTCTGGCTCTTTTTCTCTATCAAAGCAGCGAATTTCTAAATTTTCATATGGTCCGCCGGGAATTCCTTCCAAAGCCTGTTGAATAATTTTTATGGATTCCATCATTTCACCAATTCGAACTAAATAACGAGCTAACGAATCTCCTTCTTTTTGCCATTGAACTTCCCAATCAAATTCTTCGTAACATTCATAATTATCCACTTTACGGAGATCCCATTGTATTCCGGAAGCCCGAAGCATGGGTCCTGATAAACCCCAATTTATTACTTCCTTTATATCAACTACACCTACCCCCTCAACCCGTTCTAAAAAAATAGGATTTCGCGTAATAAGTTTTTGATATTCAACAATTCTTGTTAAAAAATAATCGCAGAAATCATAACATTTATCTACCCAACCATAAGGTAGATCAGTCGCTACCCCTCCGATACGAAAAAAATTATGCATCATTCTCATACCCGTCGCAGCTTCAAATAGATCATATATTAATTCTCTTTCTCTGAAAATATAGAAGAAGGGAGTTTGTGCACCAATATCTGCCATAAAAGGTCCTAGCCATAGTAGGTGAGAAGCTATACGACTTAACTCCAACATTATTACTCGAATATAACTGGCTCTTTTGGGTACTTGAATATTTCCCAACTGTTCTGGTCCATTTACAGTTATTGCTTCTGTGAACATAGTAGCTAAATAGTCCCAACGTGTTACATAAGGCAAATATTGTATAATTGTTCGGTTTTCCGCTATTTTTTCCATTCCTCTGTGTAAATAACCCAATATTGGTTCACAATCAATAACATCCTCACCGTCTAGAGTAACAAGAAGTCTAAGCACACCATGCATTGATGGGTGGTGAGGCCCCATATTGACTATCATGAAGTCCTTTCTTGTAGTTGAGATATTCATAGATTTTTCCTCGATTTATTCTTTTATGAATCGCTTAAAAAAAAAGTTCATCAAAATTCAAGATCTAATAAATCGAATAATTGAGAATTACTCTTCAATTTAACGAATTTGTGACTCTCTAATATCAAACTGATTTATTAATTTTTTATACCGTATTCTATCTTTCTTTAACAAATAAGACAGCAATCTTTGTCGTTTTCCCAAAATTTTACGTAAACCTCTTTGAGATAAATAGTCTTTTCGGTGCAATTCAAAATGTGAAGTAAGTCTTCGTATTCTAGTGGTAAATTTAAATATTTGAAATTCAACCGATCCTGGGTTTTTTTCTTTTTTTTCTTGTGAAATAACAGGTATAAATGAATTTTTTACCATAAAAAAATGAAAGTTTTTCCCTTCGCTTTTTACTTTTTATAGATATTTTTATTGATCAGTAATAGTAATGACACTAATTTTGAAATTTTGATATAAATCTGAATTTACTTAAGAATTCTTGATTTTTTTACAATCGAATTAATTCTTATAAATAATAAATTGAATCAATGCAATTTAAATAGATATAAAGGAGACTGTTTTTATAGATTCACCATAAAAAATTGTATACTTAAAAAAACAGAATTTTGTTGATTCTTTTTTTATCTAAGGTATATATCAGTGAATTAGTATCAATGCCATATCATAATGCGTGTCTTTATTTATGTTATGTATCTATATCTATCTATATAGATAGATATATATTAATTTGTCTTCTATTTACCATATAAATATGGTAAATAGAAGACAAATTTTGATTAACGAATTTTCACTCGCGGATACATCTGTATTCTTACTATACTGAAACGGCTTCCATTATGGGTATTAAACCAATATCGATTTATACAAGCTAAATCTTCTAATCGATATTTTGGCCAAAGAAAAATTTGGAAATTCATTAGTTTTTTTTTATCTTTCTCAAAATATTTTCTTTTTTTAGTCAAAAGTGGAAAACTTTTTTTTACTGTATTTTGATTATAAAATATTGTGTTTCTATACATACTATTTATATTATTTGGATTTAAACAAATTAGAATTCTCAATTCTCTACGACGTCTAGCGGATAAAATTTTTTCAGGAACAAGTAAATCATAATTATCTTTTTCTTTTTTTTGTGTTATTTTTTGATCTCTTGTAATATATTTATCAAAATTTTTCTTATTAACATGAATTTTTTCTGGGTATTTGTGATAAATTTTGCGTTTATTCTTTTGAATTAATGAAAGACCCATGGTTTGATACATAAAAAATTGTTTATTGTTTTTTCTAGACAGGCGAACTGGTTCGATAACAAATATTTCTTTTTTCATAAATTTGTTATTTTTATTTTTCCTTAAGCCTAGAAGAATTAAATTCTTCTGATTTTGAATCATCATAATATCTAGACCTAGTTCTCCTCTTTGAATAGAGGCTATTGTAATTTCTCTTAAATTTTTTAATCGAATAAGGAGACAATATACTTTGACATTGTTAAATATTCTTTGACCTAAGAAATTATTCCAATTTAAATGTAAAATCAAAAAATTTCTTAGTAAGAAATTTAGTTCTGCCTCCATCTTGTTCTTGTCTTTCTTTTTCTTTATACCCTTACTATTCTTTTCACTATCTGATCCTACATAATCATTTTCAATATCTTTTTCTTGGTTTGAGATAGATAATTCAAGATTTCTTTCATCGGGGTATTCTGCTTTTGCCCGATTTCGAGTCTCTAACTCCAACTCAAGAGATTCTTTTTTTTTTTTTCTAGTAATGTTATTTTTATTTTCACTAACATTTTGATTTACATTAGAAGATAAAAAAAGTAATTTGATTGGTATAACCTGCGAGTTACCCCTATATGCGTTATAAAATATCACAAATTTTGAAAAGAACCAAAATTCTGGATTCGATATGGAACGATTTAGTATTTCTCTATTGATTCCCATCCAATCAAAATACTTTCTATCCAGATTTTTTTCCATATCTAGAATCACATCTTTCGATATATAATTCTTGATAAAGAGATTATCTATGATATCAAATAATTCTTTTTTATACGTGTTGTAATTACAAGAAATCACTTGGTTTTTTTTTACGTGAAATAGGGATTTATATCCATAAATATATGAGTCTTTCTTATCTGCATAATTGATAAAATTATAGGATAAAAGATCGTATTTATATTGTTTTCTAATTTTTTTTTTTAATGCGTCTACTTGTTGTTCTTTGTAAAGAATTAATCGGCTTTTTTCATATAAATCGCATTTGGTTAAATCTTTATTTTGAGCTATACGACATTCAGTTATTCTATTTCTCCATTTTTGTGGTACTAATCTGGACCATCTACTTTTAGATAAGTCATATTGATAATAATGATCCTTTAACCAATTAGTCCATTGATTTCTTACAGAATTGAGAGGATTCTTATGTTTTAATTTAGAATCAAATATTCCTTGTGCTCCAAAAAAAGAATCCTTTATTTCATTTTTCAGAAAAAAAAAAATTCCATGATATTGAAAAACAGATCTTAACTTATATATGTTTATGTTAATAATTCGGGTGTGTAATAAATTAAAAAAAACATATGCTTGTGACAAAAAGGAGATGTCACAAGAATTTTGTGAATTCGGATTTCTAGTATGAAAATATTTGTGTAAAATTGAAATAAAGCGAATTATACTTTGATTTGTTTTATAAATTCTTTCGGCATTTGCTTCATTATCATAAATGGATTTATTTAACAATTTTTTTGTTAATTCAAGAAAAAGTTGTATATTGATCCTCGGAATACAACTTATATATAGAAAGATATCTCTGTATATCCTTTTCATGAAAAATTTAAAAAAAGAATGTGATTTACGAGTTAATCGAGCATTTCTTCTTCTTTGTAATATCTGCCATTTTTTTTTTTCTAATTCTACCCTTTTCCTATCATAAGTTGTTTTGTTCGAATGAATATTTGTCTCTGAAATTACAAACCCTCTTTTTTTAATTTTTTCAATTTTTTTTATAACTGCTTTTTTTTTAGCATTAATATCCTTTATTTTTTTTTTTTTCAATGAACAATTTACTGAATTTATCGATTGAATTGAAATGGTTGTTTCAGAAATCATTGGATTATTCTTATAAATTGTTGAATCTTTTTTGCTTTCGTTCAATTCATCTATCTTTTTGAATTTTAATTTAATAAATAGAAATTTGAAAAATTGTTTTATTTTCGTTAGGCCTAGAATACTTTTGAAAATACTTTTAAGAATACTTTCAATAATACTTTTGCTAATCCTTTTTGCTTTTTCTATTAAGATAGTTAGAAACAATTTCAATTTTTCACTTAAAACTTTTAGAACTCGAAAAGTGAAAAATTGAAATTGTTTCGTTTTTTTTTTTAGTTCTTTAAAAATCGGGTCAAAAAAGGATGAAAATCTATTTTTTTGGGGAGAACCAGAAAAGGGCAAGTCGACTTCCATCCCCCAAACTGTTAGAAAACAAAAGTTCTTTTTTTTCATTAGATCCTTTTTCTTTTCATTGGATCGTAGCTTAGATTTATGCCAAGGTTTGAGACGAAAAGGAAATAATATCTTTATCTGAATACCATCTGTTAGCCATTTTTTTGGAAATTCTCTTTCGGATAATTGAACGCCATTATACGTGCATTTAATATACATTTCTCTCTTCCAATCCCTATAATCTTCCGACCATTCGGGAAATTGAAAAAATAGTATACGACCAATATTTTTAATTATTATCAATGAAGGTAATAGAATATATTTTCTAAGAATGGATTGGGTTATTAATAAAACACCTCTTATTACTTGAGCAAATATAATGCTATCCCAGGCTTCTGCTATTTCTATACGTTTTCTTTCTTCATTTTCCTTTTTTTTTTCCTCCTCTTTTTTCGAACTTTCTTTTGCCCTTTCCTCTGTATAAGTCGAAATTTCAAATTCTTCTTTTTTTCGCATCCAAGTTTTTAACACAAAAAAGATTTTCATTGATTTGAAACTATCAAAAGAAAAGAATAAAGGTTTTTCAATTTTATCCAAAAAAAGGGGGGAATGCACCCGTTTTTGAAAAAATTTCCAAGTAACTGTTTTACGTCTTTGAGCACGTATAGATCCTTTGATTATGTCTCTCCGAAAATCCGATTGTTGGGAATAACGTATTAAAGCCAATTCATTTTTTTTTTTTTCAGCATTATCAGTATCTCCTGTAGGATTATAAGTATCGTACTTCTTAAAAAATTTCGATTTATTAGTCAAAATGACTACACGTTTGGCTTTTCTAGAACGAATTTGATAATTCTCTGCTTCATTTTTTCCCTCCAGTTGTTCCAATTCGTCAATAAATTTGTATGACCATCGAGGAACTTTTTTACGGATTTCGTTTATTCTAATACACTTTGTTCTATTTCCATTTACTATTGTTTTTTCGTTCAAATCAGTTCTAATTGCATCAAATAATATTTTTATTATTTGTTTTTTTTCTTCTTCATAATGAATTTGGACTTGTTCATGTTCTGGAAATAAAGAAAGTGTTTCAAAACTCAAGCTTGATACTAATTTTTTTGAAAATTTACTGATTCGATTAAAAAAAAAAAATGTAGTTACTAAAGATTTTCTATCAAGTATATTTATTTTTTTCTCTAATTCTGGATAATTACTATTATTTTTTTTATAAGTATTATTTGAAATAAGGATACTATGAATTTTATTTATAAAAATGGGATTTTTTTTGTAAGTTTTTTCATATTGGATTGAGGTTGAAAAATCATTTTGGATTTGTCCACGAAAGCGTCCGTTCAGGAA